TCTGAACTACGATTCAGATCAAGTCTTACCGACATCGGATTTCCTTTTCGTGCCATATGCGCTTTTACTTTACTTTACCCCTTTTGATTCCCGGTCCAATATTTGTTCTCGAAAGTCTTCGTTTTCGTTGCTCTAAGGTACACCCGAGCACCTTTTGGTGATGCGATGGTTTGATCCTATCCTCTCTCTCACTTGAAGCCTTCAAACAAAGAAAGCTACTCCGCTATATATACTAAAAATTTTTCATATACGAGATTTCTGTTCCATTCCTGCCGACACTAGCTGTATGTAAGACCACTATAGTATGATGGACTAGGCGTCCCCAACTGCTACTGTTTTTGACTTCCCCCAAAAGGTCTTTGGCAATCTCAATCCTATTCTTCTGCTTCTGCTTCTCCGTTTGGATACATGGTAACATGTCCCCCGTATTTGGCGAGGGAAAGGATGATGAGCGAACTCTTTCGAGCGGGGGAATATTCCAATTCCAATTTAAATTGCTAATTGAGTGAATTAAGCAAGGGGGATCTCGAATTGTCTACTTGAAGGGGGGAGGGGGGATGCTTCCCATCCCGCAAAGGAGCCGTTAAATCTTTTCTTTTTCGATTTCCATTTCGCGCTAGGGCACTCATCCGTTGCTTGTTTGTAGTTATGTCAGGCAAAGGTATTCTCCCTCTTTTTTTTTGAAGTCCATTTTTCGGTGGTTGGAAAGCGAGCGAAGACTTTAACCCGCTGCTCCTTTTTGGTCTCTCACCCGTGGAGTCCATTCACTCCACTGATCGAGCAAGCACGGCCGTATTCGACTTGCATGTGTTAAGCATATAGCTAGCGTTCCTTCTGAGCCAAGATCATACTCTTCTTTTGAGTATGATTGGGCCCTGCAGTGGTAGAACCTGGCGAACCAGGCGTACTACCGAACATTGATTCTCTCTCCGGAGCCTATATATGCAATATGCACCAACTCGAGAAAAATCAAAGAAAACTACAAGCAACTACATCAATCAACTACAGCTTGAGAGCGGATACAATGCACCACTTATTTTTTTATATAGAGTTATTTCTCAAACCTATCTTTACTTGATACTTGATGGCACGCTCGCTCTGTAGGACTCGAATTCAATCACCGAAACCGATTAAACGCATGTTAAGAGCATACTCGCGGATGAGCAGGTCAACATGCCGATCGGTTCTTAGGGGGAGTTCCCTACTCCGCTAACGCTATGATCCGGTCAAGGCGAATGGATGTAGTGAAGTTACCATTTACTACTTAAGATATTGTGTTAGCAAGCAAGACGTGACTTCTCGCTGATGATGTTTAGTCAGGTCTAGTGCTCTCTCTCTATGAAAATAGTCGTCTGTCTCACTTCCCGAAGAGAGGGAAACCACTCCTTCTCCGTTCTTCTGCGATAAGAATGTTCCCAACGACTCGTTTGAGGCTGATATGTATAGCCGTAGTGGTTCTTCCGGGCCGAGGAGGCATTAGCACTGGTGCCTCAGAGAGGTCATCCTTGATTCGTCTAAAGGCTAGCTCTCGTCCTATACAAACTCTTCATCCTCTGTGTTGTCTTGAGCAGCGGGGCGGAATGGATCATCAGAGGGTGGAAATTTCCTCCAATCGGAATACTTGCTTTTCCATAGGGATTGCATGCCCATTTTAGGGATTAATCACTTCACGGGAGAGGACACGAGGGATGAGCGACGATCGACCTACCTAAGTTTTTACTAGTCATCATCGGCTTACCCGCTTGCTGAAACCTCCCTCCATAGCCGATTGAATGCTTGGATAGCCACTTAACTGTTCACTATACTTCCTGTATCCCCCCCCCCTCCCTCCCTATCTCTCTCGACCCATTCACCGGATTATGTTGGGCTGGAATGCCTTCATTCCCATCCCATCTTTTATGATCTCTGGGCCTTCCCACTATGAGATATTCCCAGTGCAGAAGCATATTCATGCAGAATACTCTTCTACTTCTTTCCCCTCTCCTATAGGGGTAGGAATTCCTAGAGGAGGATATAAGGTCATTTTGTCATCAGTGGAGGAGCATGCGTGATACAGATACTCCTCTATGCGAATGTTCTGGCTTTCAAAAGACGAGTAAGGGACGGGGAGGGGGAAGGGGGAGTTTCGGGAACAAAGCCCCGGATTTAAAAGTGCAGCCCTACCCTATATATAGTATCTTTTCCCTATCTAAGCTATATCAACATAGCCAACTATAAAACTCATCCGCTTGTCAATTAATTCTTGGTGTAATACTCACTCGAAAATGATTGGTGTCAGAATTTTTCACTGATCAGGTGTGATCAGTCTCATCCGTGTAAGAATTAGGAATTCCTCTTCCAACCTGTCCCGGAATGGGCGTTATGGCAAAGAATAAGAAGAAAACTAAAGAAGAAATTTGTCCAATAGTAACAAATGGTGCCTCCACAGGTTGACATCCGATCCAACCTAGTAGTAAGCAATCCGCCAAAAGCAACCAAAATATTCCTTGGTGAATAGGGCGAAAACTTGAACTACGCACATACATACTTTTTAAAAAAGGTAAAGCCAACAGACATATAAAAACTGGTGCTATTGCGGCTACACCTCCCGATTTGTCAGGTATACTACGAAGAATGGCATGGATCGGTAGGAAATACCATTCCGGCACAATATGAGGCGGGGTGGGCATCGGATTAGCAGGTATATAATTGTCGGGATGCCCCAAAACATTAGGAGCATAAAAAATCCAAATGGAAGAAAAGATAGCAAAAGCTACCCAACCTACTAGATCCTTTACATAAAAATAAGGGTAAAAAGAAATTTTATCCATCTCTGAATGTACACCCAATGGATTATTTGATCCATATTGATGCAATGCGGCCAGATGAAGAAGACTGGCGCCTACTAAAATAAAGGGGAGTAAATGATGAAGACTAAAAAAACGATTTAAGGTGGCATTGTCCACGGAGAAACCGCCCCAAAGCCAAGTCACTATGGTATCCCCTACTACAGGTATGGCGCTAGCTAAGCTTGTAATTACTGTAGCTCCCCAAAAGCTCATCTGACCCCAAGGTAGTACGTATCCTGTAAAAGCTGTCACAATCATTAATAGGAAGATTACAACTCCGAGACACCGAACAAATTCCCTAGGACTGCTATAACTCGCATGATATAGACCGCGAAAAATATGAAGGTGAACCACAATGAGAAACATACTTGCCCCATTAGCATGCATATAACGGAGCAACCAACCCCCTTCAACATCTCTCATAATGTGTTCTACGCTGTTGAAAGCTAGATCCACATGAGGTGTGTGATGCATAGCTAAAAAAACGCCAGTCACTATCTGAATGACTAAACAAATACCAGCTAACGGACCGAACCCCCACCAATAACTAAGATTGCTCGGGGTTGGATAATCTATCAAATGCTGATTAAGTGTGGAGGATATTGGTTGTTTAAGAAGAGAGAATCGTTGGTTCCTTATAGTCATTTATCTTTCCTATCGTGACAACTCTAGTTCCCCCGCCTTTTTAGCGTTCTGGGGCCCTACTTACTAAAAAAAAATTGTTATATATTTATTTGGAAGATTCTTCTTTCCTCTGCGGTGAAAGAGGGCAAAGGTGTGTGGGAGAAATAATTCTAAAAGGAGAGAAGATTTCGTCCACCAAGCGGGAGAGAGTGCGACCCCTAAGCAATTGGAGGTTCTCGCCCATCTCTTGGGGGTCCATATCATCTGAATACTTTTCCTGTTCCATTAGCATAGCTAAATTTTAATAGGATGACTCAGCGTCAGGAAAAGCAAGCCCCCCTTGCCTTGATTGAATTTGGCTTCGCTGCGCCCTGAATCAATCAAAAAGCTTATTGATTTAATCCATCCCATTTCATTTGGGCGAGAGGGAGGCTGTGAGTCACCTGGGGTACGGATTTGTCGGTTGATTGATTCTCGAAATCACCTCTTGAGAAAAAAAAGGGGCCTTCGGGTCCCGACCCACAAATGAATAGGAAGCGGGGCGAGGGTCTTTTATTAAAGGGAGAAAAGAGGGGTGGGGCTTTGTTCTGGGGGGGCCGCCTTGCGCTGCTTTAGAAGGGAGAGAATTTCAGGCGGTTAAAGTCACTCTCTCCAACCTTTTCTATCTATCCTTAGAAGTAGGGCGAGAGAAAGTAAATATGAGATTTGCGTTGGTTTTTCCAACGAAAAAAAGCACTTTTTTGTCTTTATCATTCGGAAGGCTCAGTCCCACACTCTGACTTCAATGATGGGAACAACCTCTGCACCCCGGCGCTCTAATGAACAATAGTTCTCCGCCTTACTATATTTAGAATAGTGGTCGATCCCTCGGGAGTTACATTCGTAACTTAATGTTATGTTCACGCGGTGATATTCTATCTTTCCAGGAGTACTACCCTGTACGTAGTCTATGTCTGGGGAGCATACTTTACAGGAGATAGACACAGGCGGTAGAGAGGTCTCCCACTTCGATTCCCGCCCCGTTAGCATCTCCGATCCGAGATAAGGGATTACTCCGTTAGGTCTTTTCGGTCCGGAGCCGGCCGGTAATGGACCTACTTACCTGTGGACCAGCTGCAGAGCTAACCCTTGCTCTATTGGTTTGGTGGTTGCTACCAAGACGATTTCTTTATGCCCATCGAAATGCTAATCCACGAAAAACGATACGAGAAATTCGAAAGAACTCATATACGGAACGAGGGCGGCCCGTGGAAATACATCGGTTTCTTACTCGTGCAAAGGAACTATTTCTTGGCAACTTGGACAACTTATAACGATGTTTGTCCCGCATATCACTAGGAAATCGGGATCTTTACAAAAGGCTTTATAAAGCTTTCGTCTCAATTCATATTTAGCCGCGAGCAATCTACGTTTGTGATCTCGTATATTTCGCTTCTCCGACATCTTACGGAGTTTCCCCCTCATCTTTTTGCAAAAAGCCGCTCCACGGTGGTAAAGTCTCATCTTGTGTGTTGGCCGAAGTGACAATAGTCACATTGAACCCTCGAA